TTGAATAAGAGTCTTGAATAAGAAAATCTTGAATAAAATTAATAATAAAATAGATTTACCTAGCAAATCTGGGATAAAATTCAATGATGAAATAAGAATATCCCGTCTTATGGTTTTTTTCTATTTCTATTAGACGAAATGATATATCTTTATATATAGAATAGAGTGAAGAATACTAATTCTAATGAATAATTCATGAATATGAATCACAAACCAAAAGATTCTCTACAATTAGGTAGGAAAGGTGAAAAATCCCTTGCTATTTAATCATAGCATTCTATTATTATTTAATCATAACATTCCATTATATTGACAATATATAAAATATTTATATTATAATCATAGTATGATAGCGGTTATGCAAGTAGCCCCCATCGTCTAGTGGTTCAGGACATCTCTCTTTCAAGGAGGCAGCGGGGATTCGACTTCCCCTGGGGGTAGGGTATACTACGAAAGGAAGTTGATCATGGATTACCAATAAGCCTAAAAGTGATTCTTTGTGGGTCGATGCCCGAGCGGTTAATGGGGACGGACTGTAAATTCGTTGGCAATATGTCTACGCTGGTTCAAATCCAGCTCGGCCCAAAAATTCGCCAATCTACCATGAGGGGGTATAACCCCCCTCCTTACAAACAAAATACTCGATACGGAGATAAAAAAGAATCCAAAACCGCCTATTTATTTCCTGGGGATTGTAGTTCAATTGGTCAGAGCACCGCCCTGTCAAGGCGGAAGCTGCGGGTTCGAGCCCCGTCAGTCCCGTCGGATCGACTAAATACATTAATCAATATACATTAATCAATTCTTTCAAAACTCTATTTTTCTTTACTTCTCGTCCAAGAAAAGAATATGTTAGTGGGTTAGTCCGATTAGTGCTAGCACTGTAGTAAGCATTTCAAGAAAGACGAGATATATTTTATCGATTGTTCCAGATTCATGGATATGGAATAGAATCCTCTATTTTTTTGGAGTGGTTTTTTTCTTAGTTGAGGTTGAAACTGTGTTAATAATGGGGAAGGGTGATCATATGATACTTCATCGGATAATTATACATGGGAGATGCAAGGTAATACAAAAAAAAAAAAAGGGCTTTTTTTTAGATCAGGAATCTAAGTTGGGATTCGGTATGATTAAACGAACTTCCTATGTTATACTATTCCATTTTTGACGACGAATTCATTTCAGAATTCAGATATTGTTATTCATGATATTGATTCGATTCAAAACCATCGAGAGGTAATTCATCCATTGAATTGAAAGGAGAGGGGCTTGTCATCTCTATGGGATTAAATCCCGGGTTATTGTTAAATTTGATTTTTTATTTATATTATGGAAGTCAATATTCTTGCATTTATTGCTACTGCACTATTCATTTTAATTCCTACCGCCTTTTTACTTATCATTTATGTAAAAACAGTCAGTCAAAATAATTAATTTGACTTAAACTGAGTAAACTTAGTTTAATTCAAGAATTCACGAAAATAAACTGAAAACGCATTTCGCGTCTTAAACTTTAACTGAAATAAGACGACTACAATTCCCAGTATCCAGTATAGAAATCGTATAGTAGAAAGAAATAGATGAATCTTTCTACCATACGATCTACATATTAGTATAATTATAGATTAAATATATTATCTTCGTGTATGCTTATGTGGATAGCAATTCCATGTATGGAATTGCTATATCATCCCAGTTTATTTATTTAATATTAATATAGTTTTTTGCTTTGATCAATCTGAAAGAATCATTTTATTCTTATGTCTTAGGGTTTTAATTATTCTATTTTTATATTATTTTAACTAGGAATCCAGGTATCTATCAAAAGAAAGGAATTCCAGCAATGAAGTAAAACCGATTAGGGGTGTATAGTAATAAAATAATTAGCAAACTTTAAATTGATTGAATAGTTTCGCGAGCACTTCTCGGGTTTTGAAAAGGAAGAGTAAGCCTCATCGATTTTTAACCACCTCAACCATGCTATGAAATGAGATTCGATAAAGCATAAATAGAATTTCTATAAGATAATTAGATTTAGCTAAAGGCGCGTTAAATGTGCAATATGTCACTCACTTTACTCTTATCTATAATATCTTGTTCGATAATCATCAAGCCTATAACCACCTTTAACCATTTTTTATAGAAAGTCCATATACGCTTAACAAAAAAAATTCTTCTTTGAACAGTAAACGGTAATGGAACAGTAAAGAGAGAAACATCTCAAGAAAAAAGAATAATAGAAAAAAAGGGTCCGGTCGTCCTTCGTATCCGTCTCTAAGCCTGCTAAGAGTCCGTTGATTGAAATTCGCCCTAATTTTGTTGGAAAAAGGTTTCTATCATACAGATTCAAAATACAAAGAAAAGGAGCAGTGAAATATCTCTTTGATCAAAAGAGTATGATTTATAGAATATATTACTTTATTCGAATAGAATGGAATTCAAAATAAAAATGAAGATCTTTAGATTCTCTTTTACTAAAGAGTTTAAAACGCGTTGCGGA